TAAACATAGTCTAAAAAAATAGATCGATCCGCGGATTCGTTCCAATTGAGTGATTTAATCCGGTATAAATATTAGAAAGGGTGGAAACATTATCTTCGCAAACATGAATAGATATATCTTTATTTTACAATTTTTTTTTCATAAAAAAAATTATCTTTATCCCCAGCCTCGGAGGGAGGATTTATCTTTGATGAAAACTTTTATGCTTTTAGAGTTCCATTTTTATAGTGAAAATGGAATGTACATACCTATACAAAATGAATATCAATGGCTCACTATTCACTCGGGTTTTGAGCCATAATCATTATGTAGGAGAGATGGCCGAGTGGTTGAAGGCGTAGCATTGGAACTGCTATGTAGACTTCTGTTTACCGAGGGTTCGAATCCCTCTCTTTCCGTATTCTTCACCTAATTCATCAATGTTACTGGCCACAATGCATCAAATAAGAATGGATACTCCAACAACTAGCCTGTAGCTTTTCTTTGATATGGATTCTTTATTCCTAATCCTAATTTCTGTGGTACGAAAATACTGGATAAAATGGACAAGGAATGAAAATACCCTACTGATCTATAGATACATGAATGAGAGAAAAATCCCCAGACCAAAACCCTTAACTTACTTCCCTCAGCCCCTTTACTTAAGCGAAAAAAGGGGGAGCAAAATTTGCCGTGTTATTTTAGTTAGGATTAAGTCTGACGAGAGTAATATTCTACAACTAGCAATTCATTTATTTTCAAACCGACCCACTTACTATCTATTATTTGATTGACTAATCCTTTATATTGGAATGGGTGAAGAGTCAAATGTTTTGGTAATTCCTCAGGGGGGGATGAATCAAGATAATTTTGAATCAGAGTCTTAGATTTTTTTTCATCTCTCACCGTAATAATATCTCTGGGTTTGCATCGATAACTTGGTATATCTACTATACGACCATTAACTAAAATATGCCTGTGGTTAACTAATTGGCGGGCTTGAGGAATAGTCGAAGCCATACCCAATCGAAAAAGGATGTTATCCAAACGCATTTCAAGTAGTTGTAGTAAAACCTGACCTGTTGACCCTTTGGCTTTTCCGGCGATACGAACGTATTTAAGTAATTGTTGTTCCGTAAGACCATAATGAAAGCGCAATTTTTGTTTTTCTTCTAAACGAATACGATATTGCGATTTTTTGCCGGGGCGCGATTGGGTTCGAAGATCGCTTCCGGCTCTAGGCTTTTTACTAGTTAGCCCCGGTAAAGCCCCCAGACGGCGGATTTTTTTGAAACGAGGTCCTCTGTAACGCGACATAAAGACTCCTTTTTTTTATGAAATTTCATAAACCAAAATTAAAACTAAACTAAAATATGATAAATGAAGCGAAATTTACTGAAGTATTACAAAGAATAATTAGAGGAATTGTATCAATAGTCAGACCTTATTGTATAGAAATATTGTATATATAATTGTATTATATAAATAAAAAAGAAAAAGAATTTGAAATAATCGAAAAAAAAAAAAAAAATGAAGGGCTCTTTTCTTGATTGATTTGTTCTACAGAGACCAAACCCCTCCAATCCAATTTTTATTAATAATTGGAAGTTTCTATGAAATAATCGAAGGGGAAGGGGCTCGGCGACCTTTAGGAACGGGCAAAGAAGCTTTTCACTTTAGATTTCCTATTATCAATTATCTAAAAAATAAAACAAATGGAGAAAAGCCGGCTATCGGAATCGAACCGATGACCATCGCATTACAAATGCGATGCTCTAACCTCTGAGCTAAGCGGGCTCACATAACATAAATTGTACACGTATACTAATTTAGTAAACTACTGCTGCTGAGATCTTAACTGTTTATTCTTAATTATTTCATAATAAATATGATATAAATGTAGAAAAATTCAACTATAGAAACGAATAAGAATGGAAAATCTAATTTTCAAAAATATTTCATTTTGATATATTAATTTAGATCTATTTCTCAAATATATGTTTATCAATAATAAATATCTTAATTTGTTTAATTAGAGACGAATATTTTTTTACTATTCCATATTTAATATTTCCTTTACTATTTTTTAATATTGTTTTTTGATATTTTACTATATAAAAAAGAAAATAAAAATAAAACTATATAAATTCTAAATAAAATATTTTAGTACATGGTTTTTTATTTCTAGATATTTATTTAGATTTAGAATTTGAAATAGAATTTTGTACCTAAAGTTAGGAATATAATCTAGTAATTAAGTTAGAATCTTATTGTATATTTATTGTATATTATAATCGTATAATATATTAATATAATTAATTAATTATTATATCTATTTGAATCTATTTGAAAGCGAAAATAGAGAATTTATAAAATTTGAAATAATTTCATTAATATTCATTAATATATAAATTAACGGAATGATTAATTGATTAATTATATCCATTCGATTAGTTATGGCTATTAATGAAATTTGAAATTAATAATACTAAATTGCCCTTTGTCGTTTTTTTTTTTTTTTATGATCTGCCCTAAGAAAAGGATAAGAGGAGAAAAGTGCAATCCAGACCATAATGAAACATTCCTAGGGTTTCATTCGGAAAGGCGAAACCTAAGAAAAAAAAAAAAAAGAATCGACCGTTCAAGTATTTAAAATTGCACACTAAAAATGATAGAAAATCATAGAAATTGGGACATGTATATATATAATATATTATAATAATTATAATAGATATATGTTATGTGGTATATATCTATATTGAATTTCTGGTTGGACCAAGTATGGTCTCCAATAGAGATGAAAGAAGATAGATAAAAAATCAAATCGGAGAAAACACTTTTCAATACAGGAATCGATATCTAATCAATTCAACGGTTCCAGCATAATATAAATGGAAATGAACAAAAAAGGGTAAACGGCATCATGATGTGATCCTAATCACATCACAAAAAAAAGGGGGATATGGCGAAATTGGTAGACGCTACGGACTTAATTGGATTGAGCCTTGGTATGGAAACCTACCAAGTGATAACTTTCAAATTCAGAGAAACCCTGGAATTAAAAATGGGCAATCCTGAGCCAAATCCCGTTTTATGAAAACAAACAAGGTTTCAGAAAGCGAGAATAAATAAAGGATAGGTGCAGAGACTCAATGGAAGCTGTTCTAACAAATGGAGTTGGCTGCATTGTGTTCGTAAAGGAATCCTTCCATCGAAACTTCCGAAAGGATGAAAGATAAACCTATATACATATGTATACTTACTGAAATACTATCGCCAAATGATTAAAAATGATTAATGATGACTCCAACCGGTTCTATAATTTTTTTCTATCTATTTATATGAAAAATGAAAGAATTTTTGTGAATCGATTCAAAATCAAAATTGAAAAATGAAATAAATATTCATTGATCAAATCATTCACTCCATCATAGTCTGATAAATCTTTTTTTTTTAGAATTGATTAATCGGATAAGAATAAAGATAGAGTCCCATTCTACATGTCAATATCGACAACAATGAAATTTATAGTAAGAGGAAAATCCGTCGACTTTAGAAATCGTGAGGGTTCAAGTCCCTCTATCCCCAAAAAGGCCTGGTTGCCTCCCTAATTATTTATCTTCTCATTTTATTTTGTTAGTGACTCAAAATTGGTTATGGTTCGCAGTTATTCTCACTCTACTATTTCATTCACAAACCGATCTGAGCGGAAATTTTTTTTCTTATCACATCATAAGCCTTGTGTGTGATATATATGATACGTGTACAAATGCAAATGAGCATCTTTGAATAATGTATTAAATTAAAATAATTAACAATCTATATCATTATTTGTATTATTTGTACTGTATTGAAACTTACAAGGTTTTCTTTTTGAAGATACAAGAAATTCTACCAGGGCCTGGATAATACTTTGGAATATCTTTTCGTTTTTTAATTGACATAGACCCAAGTCCTATATTAAAATAAAATGAGGATGATGCGTCGTGAATGGTCGGGATAGCTCAGCTGGTAGAGCAGAGGACTGAAAATCCTCGTGTCACCAGTTCAAATCTGGTTCCTGGCACATGAGTAATTTGTATGAGTATATATTCGACAAATTAATTGATATGGGTCGACATACATATTCAGTATTCTAGTTATAGATCATGATACATACTTATCCATCTAAGTGTCGGAGCTATACCCCTTACTAATTTAATTAAGTTTTATGTATATAAAACAGGCAAAAGAAACGATGGGTATTGTGTATTAAAGTATACAAAGGAAACGAACTCCGTTTTGTTTCCTCTTACTTTTTTTTTATTTGTTCGTGTCTCCACCAGTAAAAAAAATGTTACTACTTCATACATATTCCAAAGGGTAAATTACAATTGCTTAGTTGAAAGACCAAAAAATAGAGTCTAGAGTCTAGGGGAGGTGAAGGGCGGGAATAGCCAAGATTGATCTCAGATACAGTACAAATAGAATATGACCCTCTTTCATTTCCTTATATATTTTTTTTCATATTCTATTTCTTTATTTCCTCCTATGTTACTTTCTAGAGCCCTTCTAAGTGATGTGCGCGGTACATAGTTCATGATGTGGAACTCTTTTAATTTCATCCTATTGGCTCGGCTCATCCGAAAAAGTATCTTCAAAATTTGAGAATTTCAATGAACCCTCTAATTCTTTTTTTTATTTATTTAGCCCACCTAATGAATGAAACGTCAATTACTCTGTTTGATCTATAAGAGAACGTCCAAATATTCTTTTAATATCTGGAGTTGTAGAAGTGAATATTTGTTTCTGATTATTCAATGAGCATCTTGTATTTCATAAAAATTTGGGGCAATATAATCCTTACGTAAAGGCCAGCCTATCCAACTTTCAGGCATTAAGATACGTTTCAGGCGTGGATGATTATCATAAAAGATTCCCAGCATATCATAAGATTCCCTTTCTTGAAAATCTGCGCTTTTCCAAACCCAGAAAACAGATGGAATTCTAGGATTCCCCCTTGGGGCAAATACTTTTATGCA